ACGATTCTGCTATTTATTGAAATAACTTTACTGGAATATTAGGAAGAATCTCCGAAAATACGAAAAAAATAATAAGTAAAATTCTTAATGTTTAGCTTTTGTACAAAGTACGTTATAACGGGACCGGGGGATCATTTTTTCAGTCATTCATTGAATGATAAATCACTACAAGTGACGGAGATACACGATTTAAATAACGGAAAATCCAATATTTTAAAAAGGTATCTAGAATGACTGGAAAAGTGGAAACAAGACCGGATAGAATTTGTTCATTATGAGCAAATCCAAAATCTTTATAGACAGAACCAATCATTAGTTCCCAACCATGAGGCGAATGAAATCCTATACATAAATCAGTTAATAAAAGAATAGAAAAAGCTTTTATTGTGTCGCTTAAGTTATATAGGAATTCTTGAACCCAAGAGTTAAGAATAATAAGTTCTTGATTACCTATAATAGAATAACCACTTAGCATAACGAAAGAGATTATATTTGTCGAGAAGTTCAAAATTGTATGGATACAATCCTGATTGTGTGTCTTGATCAATTGGACCATTTCTTTGTAGATTCCGATACGAAGGTTTTGTAAACGTGTTTCCGGGTATTCCTTTATCATTTCATCCAAGAGGACCAATTCCTCCAATTCTATGAATTTTTGTAGGATACTCTTTTCGTGAATATCAGTCAAGAAAATTTCGGATTGTCTAGTATTCCACGAATTAGTAACCCAAGATTCCAGACTTTTCTTAAAGGAGAAAGAGATCCACCAGGGCAAAAATACTATAGATGTAAGATAAAGAAGGGGAATCAATGCTTTCTTTTTTGCCATTTTTCATTTTTCGTCTTTAATGAATTCACCTTCATCCCATTCGTCAACTCTATTAATATTTCTATCAAGTCTAAGTTCTATCACAAATCATAGAGAAATCTATTCCTCCGTTTTTTATTTGTGATTCGGGAGTTAGTCCTTGAATTTAGAAAGAATACAGAAATAGAATAAGAAATAGAAAGAAAACAGTCCACTTCAAATTCGAATGAAGGAAAAAAATATTGTCTTGTTTCCAAAGATCTCAATTGCTAAAATTCGAAGCAATTAGCGCTTTCGATGAATGCACGAAAGAGGGCCACTTCAAGTAATGAATATTTTAGTCAGATTTCGAAACGAAAGAACGCCCTTTCTATCATCTATCATCTATCAAAATATCAAATATTTCGAAAAAAAAAAAATTCTTGAATTTTTTCTGTTTTTTTAAAATAAAAAAAAAATTTTCAGTTCATTTTTTTCTTTTTCAAAATCCTTCAATTGGTACACGCAAAAAAGAGGCCAATTCCGCCGCTTTTTGTTCCATTTCTCGTGGAGTCAAATTCTCATCAGTACGAGTCAAGGGAATGGACCCCTGTCCTCCGATTTCCATATAAAGGACACGACGAGTATAAATACCCTCTTTAACTTCTATTCTGATAGACTGAATGTCTTTCATAAGGAATCGGAGAAAAATACGACGATTTTTTCCCGGAAATCCCCAGCGAAAAATACACACTATTCCTTGTTTTCTATCGAATCGATCATAACCACTACCTACACTCCACCAAATTGTACACCACAAATAGAAGCTAATAAAGAGACCCGCGATTCCATAGAACGACATCACGATCCCTTGTGGAAAAAAAAGCATTTGCTGAGACGGAAATAAAGGTATCAAATTTCTACCGAGATAACTGGAAGTTCCAACCAATAAGAACCCTAATGAACCTAAAAAAAGGATAAAGGCCCAACAGAAATTACTTGTTTTTCGAGACCCTGTTCTAAGTTCTATCCATATACGTTCTGATCGCCAACCCATACTAGATCCAGTTGTATTTTATTGGAATTGGGAGAATAACAATAACCCAAAAAAATTGGAGTTTCCTTTTTTGGTTTCCCGAAGTAACGCTCATCAACTAGTATTATTCTGATGTAAACCTTGGAGAGTAATTCATCGAATTTCGTAATAGATCTAAGAATAGATGAGATTTGTCCCTACTGCCCGTATCTAAAAAATCTTGTTTTTTTGAACATAAATAAATAACGAAGCCATTGCAAGTGCCGGAAATACTAGGCCCACTAAAGGCACAAAAACAGAAGGTAAGTTGCTGAGAGTTGTCATAGAATGGGTACCTCGATTTAATTATTTGTACCTGTTAAGTTTTTGTTGTTATATTAACATTTTTGTTCGATGTTATAAAGATCTTTTTTCGAATTCATGTAGAATTATACTCATATATAATGATACGAAATATATCTACTAAATATATCTAAGTATATATAGTATAAGTATATATATAGTAGATATATGTATATTATCTATATGTATATCCTTTTTCTTCCTCTTGCCTAAATTCGTGGAAGAAAGAATTTGCTTTTTTATAGAGTTTTCCTGGTTAGTAATTAGAAAAATAGGAATATTACTAATCAGGAAAAGAGGAATATTGATAAAAAAAAAGAGGAATATCGATAAAA